CTATTTGTTTACATCCATTAGTTCGTAAAGGATTCAATGCAGACTTTGATGGGGATCAAATGGCTGTTCATGTACCTTTATCTTTGGAAGCGCAAGCGGAGGCTCGTTTACTTATGTTTTCTCATATGAATCTCTTTTCTCCGGCTATTGGAGATCCCATTTCGGTACCAACCCAAGATATGCTTATTGGACTCTATGTATTAACGAGCGGGAATCGTCGAGGTATTTGTGCAAATAGGTATAATCCATGGAATCGCATAAACTATCAAAATGAAACAGTTAATGATTATAAGTATAAATATACTACGAAAGAGAAAGAGCCCTATTTTTGTAGTTCCTACGATGTACTTATAGTTTATCAGCAGAAACGAATCAATTTAGATAGTCCTTTGTGGCTTCGGTGGCGACTAGATCAACGTGTCATTGCCTCAAGAGAAGTTCCTGTCGAAGTTCAATATGAATCTTTGGGTACCTATCATGAAATTTATGGGCACTATCTAATAGTAAGACGTATAAAAAAACAAACCCTTTGTATATACACCCGAACCACTGTTGGTCATATTTCTTTTTCTCGAGAAATAGAAGAAGCCATACAGGGGTTTTGTCAGGCCTACTCATACGGTACCTAAGCTAAGGAATTATGTAATACCGCGGGAATTTTGATCTCTCCGGTTCAACTGGAATCATAATTCCTTAATTTCTACATGAATCGAGATCCAGTAAAGGAGGTCTTCGAATCACTGACTCAAACCCATTGGCGAATCCTACTCAGCGGAATAGAGAAGTACTTATGGCAGAATGGGCTGATCTGTTCTTTTACAATAAAGCGATAGATGGGTCTGCCATGAAACGACTTATTAGCAGATTAATAGATCACTTCGGAATGGCATATACATCGCACACCCTGGATCAAGTAAAGACTCTGGGTTTCCAGCAAGCCACTGCTACATCCATTTCATTAGGAATTGATGATCTTTTAACAGTACCTTCTAAGGGGTGGCTAGTCCAAGATGCTGAACAACAAAGTTTCATTTTAGAAAAGCACCATCATTATGGGAATGTACACACAGTAGAAAAATTACGCCAATCCATTGAGATATGGTATGCTACAAGTGAATATTTGAGACAAGAAATGCATCCTAATTTTAGGATGACTGATCCTTCTAATTCAGTCCATATAATGTCCTTTTCGGGAGCTAGAGGAAATGCATCTCAGGTACACCAATTAGTAGGTATGAGAGGATTAATGTCGGATCCCCAAGGACAAATGATTGATTTACCGATTCAAAGCAATTTACGCGAAGGACTTTCTTTAACAGAATATATCATTTCCTGCTACGGAGCCCGCAAAGGAGTTGTGGATACTGCTGTACGAACATCAGATGCTGGATACCTCACGCGTAGACTTGTTGAAGTAGTTCAACACATTGTTGTACGTAGAACAGATTGTGGCACTACCCGAGGCATTTCCGTGAGTCCTAGAAATGGGATGACGGAAAGAATTTGGGTCCAAACACTAATTGGTCGTGTATTAGCATACAATATATATATGGGCCCACGCTGCATTGCCGCTCAAAATAAAGATATTGGGGTTGGACTTGTCACTCGATTCATAACCTTTCGAACACAACCAATATATATTCGAACCCCCTTTCTTTGCAGGAGTATATCTTGGATCTGTCGATTATGTTATGGTCAGAGTCCCACTCATGGAGACCTGGTCGAATTAGGAGAAGCAGTAGGTATTATTGCGGGTCAATCAATCGGCGAACCGGGGACTCAACTAACATTAAGAACTTTTCATACCGGTGGAGTATTCACAGGTGGTACTGCAGAACATGTACGAGCTCCTTTTAAGGGAAAAATAAAATTCAATGAGGATTTGGTTCATCCCACACGTACACGTCATGGGCATCCTGCTTTTCTATGTTATATAGACCTGTATGTAACTATTGAGAGTCACGATATTCTACATAATGTGAATATTCCACCCAAAAGTTTTCTTTTAGTTCAAAACGATCAATATGTAGAATCAGAACAAGTGATTGCTGAGATTCGCGCTGGAACATCCACTTTCAATTTTAATAAAGTTAAAGAGAAAGTTCGAAAACATATTTATTCTGACTCAGAGGGAGAAATGCACTGGAGTACCGATGTGTACCATGCACCTGAATATAAATATGGTAATGTTCATCTCTTACCCAAAACAAGTCATTTATGGATATTATCAGGAGCTCTGTGCAGATCCAGTATAGTGCCTTTTTCGCTCCACAAGGATCAAGATCAAATGAATGTTCATTCTGTTGAACGGAGATCTATTTCTGACCTCTCCGTGACTAATGATCAAGTGAGACACAAATTGTTTAGTTCGAATCCTTACGGTAAAAAGGGGGGGGTTCTTGATTATTCAGGACCTGATCGAATCATATCCAACGGTCATTGGAATTTCATATATCCTACCATTCTCCACGAGAATTCTGATTTATTGGCTAAGAGGCGA